AAAATATCCAAATTCTAAAGAAAAATCATTATCGAGAGTCCAAGACCATACATATTGATAGATAGAACTGCTATTTATTAATTGAATAGACAGATTAATTGAAAAAATCATGACTATATTTAACAATAAAATACTCGTAAAGGCCCACATACGACGAAGATCTTTTGTTGCTGTCGGAAAAAGAATAAGTCCCATTCCTATTAACATAGGAACTGGAAGTGGAAGGAAAGGTATGATCCATGCATATTGATAAGTCTGTTCCATAAAAAAAGTTTTAAAATTCGTGTAATTAATATTTATTGTATTGTTTCCGATTCACCGGATCTTACCTCTTTTTATTTTTAAAGGAATCAATAAAAAATTAAGATATATACTAACTTAAATAGAATTTTTGTTAAATAGGATTTTGTCATTTTTCTTTCTTTTTACTTAGTTTTTTTAGAGTTTATGTTAACTACTTCAAATATTCAAATCAAGAAGTTACAATTGGTCAAATGAAAGAAAAAGATTGCTAATTATTCTCTTTCGGATTTCAAAATTCGGCGTATTTTCCCTTGTTTGACAAGGGAATAGAAAAAATGTTAATAAAGTTTTTTTTATAAACAGAAAGTTGTGTTTTCATCTTAAACCTTTCTTTAGGTATTTTCATTTTATGTCATGTTATGTAATTTTGTATTCTTTCTTTTTATTAAGTTCAAGCAATTCTATTTCTATGGCACAACAGATTTTGGAAATATAGATTTGAATCGAAAAGAATATAATGAATTAGGAAAACGTATATTTATTTTGAACAATAGATGTCTTTCACATCCAGCTATACCAATGAGTAATCTCTTAATTTTAATTTAAATGGCAGTTCCAAAAAAACGTACTTCTGTATCAAAAAAGCGTATTCGAAAAAATGTTTGGAAAAGGAAGGGGTATTGTGCATCGTTAAAAGCGTTTTCCTTAGGTAAATCTCTTTCTACCGGGAATTCAAAAAGTTTTTTTGTGCGACAAACAAATAAAATAAATAGAAAAATGTTGAAATAATCTGAATGGGGCTGACTCGAAAAATTGACTGATTTCATTTCAAAAATAAAAATATCGATTTCTATTCCCTATCGTAGTTAATCAATATAAAATGGAATTCTCACCGCTTTGAGAATCTAGAATATATATATAACTCTTTTGTTTACTTTAACCAAATTTCGAAAAAAAAGAATACTTTATTTTTATTAACAAAAAAACACAAGATACTCGATTTTTTTTAGTATATCTTTTCATTTTCAAGGTGGGGAGTATTATTTTCCCCATCAACCTATTTATTCCAATAATATAAGTTTTTATCTTTTCTATATATTCATTTTCTCTATATCTATCTATAGAAGAGCGAATATCTTTCGTTACTAAAATAATGGAAACTCAAATTCTAAACCCTTTTGTGTAACTTTCTTACTTTTCGATTTCTTCGAAATTCCTATATAGACCACCCTATATCTCTTGGGATGAATCCATTCAAAAATACTTATTGAAATTTTTCTGGATAAATAATGTGTCAATTGTGAATGATTCAAAATAGATTTTTTTAGTAATCTTCATTGTGCATTTTTTGTTTTCGATTTTTTAGATCAACTAAATTTTTAAATAGTTCATTAAAACAAAAAGTGGAATTCTCTCCCTTAATTAAATTGATAGTAGGATTTTTTAATTTTGCAAGAATTCAAGTTGAAGAGAGTATAAAATAAGATGTACGAAATCAAAATGAAGACTCTACTCTAAATTAAAATAATGAACCTTCAAATACCTATGTTCAAGAAATTTTTATTCATCTATTTGAATCTTTCCTAAAAGATATTGCAACCAATCGAATTCTTAAATCTGGACGATTGCTTATTCATAGACTAGTATGAGTTCAAGATAAGCCGCTATGGTGAAATTGGTAGACACGCTGCTCTTAGGAAGCAGTGCTAGAGCATCTCGGTTCGAGTCCGAGTGGCGGCATGTCATCTCCTAAAAAAAGTAAATAGATCCTATAATGAATCCAACTCTACATATATATTTTCTAATTAAAGTTAAAGGACTCCTATAATCTTATGATATTTTCAACCTTAGAGCATATATTAACTCATATTTCTTTTTCGCTCGTTTCAATTGTACTTACAATTCATTTGATAACCTTTTTAGTCGATGAAATCGTAAAACTATATGATTCATCCGAAAAGGGCATGATAATTAATTTGTTCTCTATAACAGGATTATTAGTTACTCGTTGGATTTATTCGGAACATTTTCCACTAAGTGATTTATATGAATCATTAATTTTCCTTTCATGGAGTTTTTCCCTTATTTATATAGTTCCGTATTTAAAAAAAAAAAAAATATTCTAAGCACAATAATTGGCCCAAGTGCTATTTTTACCCAAGGCTTTGCTACTTCAGGTCTTTTAACTGAAATACACAAATCTACAATATTAGTACCAGCTCTTCAATCTGAGTGGTTAATAATGCACGTAAGTACGATGATATTAGGCTACGCTGCCCTGTTATGTGGATCATTATTATCAGTATCACTTATAGTCATTACAGTTAGAAAAAAGAAAAAGTTTTTTGCTACGAGTAATCGTTTTTTAAATTTAAATGGTTCCTTTTTCTTTGGTGAAATCGAATACATGAACGAACGAAGTAATATTTTCAAAAATACTTCTCTTTTTAATTATTACAGATCCCAATTGATTCAACAATTGGATTATTGGAGTTATCGGGTTATTAGTCTAGGATTTATCTTTTTAACCATAGGAATTCTTTCTGGAGCAGTATGGGCTAACGAAGCATGGGGATCTTATTGGAGTTGGGACCCAAAAGAAACTTGGGCTTTTATTACTTGGATCGTATTCGCGATTTATTTACATACTCGAACAAATATCAAATTGCAGAGTACCAATTCAGCAATTGTGGCGTCTATTGGATTTCTTATAATTTGGATATGCTATTTTGGGATAAATCTATTAGGAATAGGACTACATAGTTATGGTTTATTTACATTAACATATAATTGAATTAAACACAATTTAAGGGGTTATGATGAATAGGAATAGAAAAGTGGACAGCACATATCAGATAAAAAACTTTGTGTGAACCCTGTGAATCACTACACTATTAAATTCACAGGGTTCTCACCTGTTCAAATTGATTTTTTTTACTTAACGTAAGAGAAGAAAAAAAACCTCATTGTACAACGAACATCAAAAAATAATATTTTTTTTTCTTTTTTATTCATCAAAACTATCCATAAAAAGAATTAGATAGAATAACTTCAACTTTTTCAACTGATAGTGAAAGAACAAAATCAGGATACATACCAATACCTAGTACGGGTAAAAAAAGAGAGATCAAAAGAAATAACTCTCGCGGTCCAGAATCAAAAAAATAAGAGGTTGGTACATTAAATATCTTATATCCATAGAACATCTGGCGTAACATAGATAATAAATAAATAGGAGTTAATATGATTCCAATTGCCATTACAAAAGTAATTAGTAGTTTTGTCATTAAAAAATATTTTGGACTGGTAAGTAGTCCAAAAAATACTATTAATTCGGCAATAAAACCACTCATACCTGGTAATGCAAGGGAGGCCATCGAAAAGCTACTGAACATCGTGAATATTTTTGGCATTGGGATAGTTATTCCACCCATTTCGTCAAGATACACAAGACGTATTCTATCATAAGTAGTTCCGGCCAAGAAAAAGAGTGCAGCACCAATAAATCCATGAGATATTATTTGTAAAAGGGCTCCATTGAGCCCCATATCAGTGATAGAACCAATTCCTATAATTAGGAAACCCATATGTGATACAGAGGAATAAGCTATTCTTTTTTTTAAATTACGTTGACCCAGAGATGTTGAAGCTGCATAGATTATTTGCATTGCACCTACTATTATCAACCAAGGAGAAAATATAGAATGAGCATGAGGAAATAATTCCATATTGATTCGAACTAATCCATACGCTCCCATTTTTAATAAGATTCCGGCGAGAAGCATACAAGTACTATAATGTGCTTCTCCATGGGTATCTGGTAACCATGTATGTAAGGGTATGATTGGCAATTTGACAGCAAAAGCAATAAAAAATCCAATATATAATAGTATTTCCAAGCCCACAGGATAGGGCTGATTAGCTAATATTTCAAAATTGAGTGTTGGTTCATTAGAACCATATAAACCGATACCCAGAACTCCCATTAAAAGAAAAACGGAACCACCCGCTGTATACAAAATAAATTTTGTAGCTGAGTACAAACGTTTTTTTCCTCCCCACATGGATACAAGTAGATAAACGGGAATTAATTCTAACTCCCACATCAGGAAAAAAAGTAAAAGGTCCCGAGAAGAAAATAATCCTATTTGACCACTGTACATTGCTAACATCATAAAATGAAATAATTTAGAATCTCGAGTAACAGGCCGAGCCGCTAAAGTAGCTAAAGTCGTGATGAATCCCGTCAGTAAAATTGGTCCTATGGAAAGTCCATCTATTCCTAATCTCCAATGAAAATCAAAAAAAGCGATCCATTTGAAATCCTCCACTAGTTGGATTAATGGATCATCCAATTGAAAATGATAACAGAATGCATAAGTCGTTAGAAGAAGTTCTAAAATACATATACATATAGTATACCAACGGATTACTCGATTTCCTAGATGTGGAAGAAATAAAATTAAGGAACCTGCAGATATTGGCAAAACTACAATTATTGTTAATAAAGGAAAATGATTCGTGGTAAAGACAAGATACATTTGGGCCAAAAAAATCCGTGCTCAAAAGATTTTTATTTGATTTTGAGCACGGATTTTGTCGATAAAAAAAGATGGATTCAAGGAGAGTTTTATGGAATGTATCAATAAGCTAGACCCATACTACGAGTTGTTTCTTGCGATAAATAAACTCGAACACTCAAGAAATCGGTCGGACAGGCAGATTCACATCGCTTACAACCAACACAGTCTTCGGTCCTTGGAGCAGAAGCGATTTGTTTAGCTTTACATCCGTCCCAGGGTATCATTTCTAATACATCAGTGGGGCACGCTCGAACACATTGAGTACATCCTATACATGTATCATAAATCTTTACTGAATGTGACATTGTATCTATACAGTTTTGAACATCATAAGATTTCGATCTAGTAAACTAACTTAGAAATGGATCCCCTATTTAGATACCAGACGAATCAATGAGTGATCAGAGTCAATCTACTTCCGAATTGATTTAGGAGCTAGGGCCAAAATACTTTGATTTCTTATTTTTTTGCAACCATGATCATACTTTACCTATCAAACCTACTAATTTGAATTAATTTATGACTATTCGAATTTTGCTTTATATGATTAATACTATTTATTCAACAAATTTGATTGGTTAATACGAGTTGATTTTCTGTTACGATAAATTGATGAAACAATAGCGGGTCCAATAGCTGCTTCAGCGGCGGCAATAGCTATAACAAAAATTGAGAAAATGTCTCCTCTTAATTGACGATTATCAAAAATATCAGAAAATGTTACAAAATTTATATTAACTGAATTTAATATAAGTTCAAGACACATAAGGGCTCTAACCATATTCCGACTTGTGATCAATCCATAAATACCAATAGAAAATAAATAGGCACTCAAAACAAGTACATGTTCCAGCATCATTAACCAACTCCTTAGCAATCTTGATTCCTTTCAATCTGAACAAAAATTCAATCGATTCGATTCGAACAAGTAGGAAACAAGGGACTCTATTAGTAATAGATCGATAGAAAAAAGTATTTCTATTTTAGACAGGAACTAAAATGATTATAACATTTCTTTTTCGTTGATTCTATTTGAATTCGTCGTTTTAAAGATTTTTTATTGACGAGCTATAACAATTGCACCTATTAAAGCAACTAAAAGAATTATTGAAATGAGTTCAAATGGAAGAAAAAAATCTGTTGATAAATGAATTCCAATTTGTTGACTATTACTTATCAAATCTTGCTCTAAAATCTGGTTTGATTTTGTAGTCCAAATGATCCCATACCACGCCGTATCTAGAATAGTAGTAATTAGTGAAATAAAAAGACTTGTACAAACCAGTGAAGTAACTGCATCCCCAACGGTCCAAAGAGAAAAATCTTTGTAATATTCTGACCCATTCATGAACATCACAGCAAAAATGATTAAAACATTTATAGCTCCTACATAAATAAGAAGCTGCGCAGCAGCTACAAAATACGAATTCGAGAGAATATAGAATAAGGATATACAAAAAAGAACCAATCCCAATGAAAAGGCCGAATAAATTGTATTCGGAAGTAATACTACTCCCAGACTTCCTAATATAAGACCCAATCCCAAAAAGACTAAAAGAAAATCGTGTATTGGTGCAGGTAAATCCATTTTATTTTATAGAAAAAAAAAGAAATCGAAATATTTCATGATTTTATTGACCTGACCAGGAAAAAGGAGGTTAACAGGATACTTCTTAATCTTAATTGACTGAAATTTGAATGGGGGTGATGTGGATTGATGTAGATACAGTTATGGGGCTACTATATTCTCGAAAGCAGAGTTTCAAACTATTGAAATCATATTCGACTATAAATTTACTTTCAATTCAAATTAAACCACAATTCTCGCCAAGTAATCGCTCATTGGTATTGAACAAGCAAAAACCTCATTCCCTAATTCAAGAAAAAAGAACTTTTGAATCTAAAAGAATGTTTTTTGAATAGCGATTTTATACATTTTTGATTTGAGGTGAATTCGAAGAAATTGTTCGAATTGTATAATCGTCAATTATTGACACCGGTAACCGACCTAAAGCAATTTGATTATAATTCAATTCATGACGATCATAAGTGGAAAGCTCATATTCTTCAGTCATTGATAAACAATTTGTTGGACAATACTCAACGCAATTACCACAAAATATACAGATTCCAAAATCAATACTGTAATTAAGTAATCGTTTCTTTCGAATATAAGATTCCAATTTCCAATCAACAACAGGTAGATCTATAGGACATACGCGAACACATACTTCACAAGCAATGCATTTATCAAATTCAAAGTGTATTCGGCCTCGGAAACGTTCTGATGTGATCAATTTTTCGTAGGGGTATTGAATAGTTACAGGTAAACGATTCGCGTGGGACAAGGTAATCATGAAACCTTGACCAATGTACCTGGTAGCTCGTAGTGTTTGTTGACTAGAATTTAAGAACTCAATTAGCATAGGGAACATATCAAATATCTATAAATAAATCGATACTTGTTTCTTTCTCTTGTTTCAGATAAGTTGTAAATAGGGAATTCTTTTACAGTGAAAGAAGTTGGGACGAAGTTGTTAATAATAAATTACCTAGCGAAATAGGTAAAAGAAATTTCCATCCAAGATTTAAAAGTTGGTCTATTCTCAGTCTTGGTAAAGTCCATCTTGTTGCAATAGAAATGAACAAGAACAAATAAGTTTTAGCTAATGTAATAAAGATATCGATTATTGTTCCAAAAACCTTACTTTTTTTTTTAATGTCAAAAAGCTCAGGAGCGAGTATGTATGGAATAGACAGATTCCAACCCCCAAAGTAAAGAACTGTTACAAATAATGAAGAAACAAGTAGATTTAGATACGAAGCAATGTAAAATAAACCAAATTTGATACCTGAATATTCGGTTTGATAACCTGCTACTAATTCTTCTTCTGCTTCTGGTAAATCAAAGGGTAATCTCTCACACTCGGCTAGAGAAGAAATTAGGAAAACTATAAACCCTATAGGTTGCCGCCACAAATTCCACCCCCAAAAACCATATTTTGACTGCGCTTCAACTATATCAACTGTACTTGAACTATTAGATAATCATAGTCGACGATAACATTACTGCTCCTGTCGCTATTACAGAACCGTACATGAGATTTTCACCTCATACGGCTCCTCATAGGTCACAAATAAGGACCTTTCAACATTATTTTGATGTGGTTATAAGATTGCTCGAGAGTCAAACGCTTATTCTAAGGTTTCGAATTAGACCAATGAAATTCTGTCTGCTAGATTTCGAATAAATAAAGTGCTTCTGAATTGATCTCATCTTTTAAGAATTTTCATTTTTCTTTGTTGATTAAAAACTTTATCCTTGAATAAAAAAAGGATTTTTAGACGAATATCACATAGCTATCTCAACCTATCACTTTCGATTACGAAAAAGAATTAGGGATTGCATTTCATAATAAGAATTCTATCTTTCTAAATAAAGATAGGTATGAATAAAAAAAATTTCTTTTTGCAATTCTAGTCTTTCTATTTTATTTCGTTCCTATTCTCCTTTCTAAAAAAAAAGGGACATTAGCCAAAGTAAAAGATTTCTTCGTTCTTGATAGTTATTTACTTAATCGGTGGATAGGAACATACTCTAGATCGAAATTGTGGGGGTACTGCTTAATCATTTCTACCAACTTAAAGCCCGAACTAAAATTCCTTTTCTATAAAGAAATATCCTATTGGATAATTTCCAGAATCTCTATTATTAATCCTTTGTGTATCTTGGTCTTCCTAACCATCCACTCATTTTGTTTGAATCTCCCATTGGGGCAATCGCTATGTTAATAGATGGTAAAAACCCCATAAGTTGATCTTTTGAACCCGCTTCAAGTCATGATGACTAATCAACTAATCTTGGGGGAAACAGTCTCGACTGCTTATGTCTTTACTTTCACTTAATTCTTGTACATAGGAAATGAGATTGAATTCCTTTAACAGCAAATCTTTAAGCCGTTTTATTTCACTCATATAACTATCTGATTTAGTTTATCAACCCCAATGATAAATAAAAAAATCTAAAATAGATATTCAGTTAACTTTCTTGTTAGAAATAAAAGAAATAGGGGAAATTTTATGTCTCACTGAATCACACGTAGAGATATTGATAATACACATAGAGTTAATGGTATTTCATAACTAATTGATTGAGCAGCAGCCCTTAATCCACCTAAAAAGGAATATTTATTGTTTGATCCATATCCCGACATAAGAAGTCCAACGGGAGCAAGGCTTGAAACGGCGATCCATAAAAAAACACCAATACTAAGATCAGCTAGAATAAGTCGATAGCTAAAAGGAATTACTGAATAACTTAGTAAAATGGATATGACCGCTATGGATGGCCCGATACTGAATAAACGAGTATCGCCTCTAGATGGAAGAAGATTCTCTTTGAAAAGTAGTTTTGTACCATCTGCTAGAGCTTGAAGAATTCCTAAAGGACCGGCGTATTCAGGTCCAATACGTTGTTGTATTCCGGCAGATATTTCTCTTTCTAACCAAACAATTACTAGTACACCTAGTGTGATTCCTAATACAAGAGTCAAAATAGGGACAAGCATCCATATGATCCCATAGACCTCTTTTAAGGATTCCAATCTGGAAAAATAATTGAGAGTTTGTATTTCAGTTGTATCAATTATCATTTCAACGATCAACTTCTCCCATAATGATATCTATGCTACCTAGTATCGTCATAATATCAGCCAATTTCATTCTTTTAACTAACTGAGGAAGAATTTGCAAGTTGATAAAACCCGGTGGTCGAATTTTCCATCTCCAAGGAAAAACACTCTGATCTCCTATCATAAAAATTCCCAATTCGCCTTTTGGTGCTTCAACTCTTACATAAAGTTCTTGTTTCGACAATTCAAAAGTTGGAGAAGGTTTTTTACTAATAAATCGATATTGAAAATCATTCCATTCAGGGTTTTTTATTCTATCAAAGCGTCGTATTTCTAAATTCTCATAGGGTCCCCCTGGAATTCCTTCCAAGGCCTGTTGGATAATTTTTATGGATTCTGTCATTTCACTAATTCGTACTAAATAACGCGCTAATGAATCCCCTTCTTTTTGCCATTTAACCTCCCAATCAAATTCGTCGTAACACTCATAACGATCAACTTTACGAAGATCCCATTGTATTCCGGAAGCTCGTAGCATTGGTCCTGATAAACCCCAATTTAGTGCTTCTTCTGCACCAATAATACCTACGCCTTCAACTCGTTCTAAAAAAATGGGATTTCGTGTAATAAGCTTTTGATATTCAGCAACCCCAGTTAAAAAATAATCGCAAAAATCCAAACATTTATCTATCCAGCCATGAGGTAGATCAGCAGCTACTCCTCCGATACGAAAATAATTATGCATCATGCGCATACCGGTGGAAGCTTCGAATAGGTCATATATCAATTCTCGTTCTCGAAAAATATAGAAGAAAGGAGTCTGTGCCCCAATATCTGCCATAAAAGGGCCAAGCCATAACAAATGGGAAGCGATACGACTCAACTCCAACATAATAACTCTGATATAGCTAGCCCTTTGAGGTATTTGAATATTGCCTAGCCGTTCCGGTCCATTTACAGTTATTGCTTCTGTGAACATAGTCGCTAAATAATCCCAACGCGTTACATAAGGCAAATATTGTATAATTGTTCGATTTTCTGCAATTTTCTCCATCCCTCTATGTAAATAACCCAATACTGGTTCACAGTCAATAACATCTTCACCGTCGAGAGTAACTATCAGTCGAAGAACACCATGCATTGATGGGTGGTGAGGGCCCATATTGACTATCATGAGGTCTTTTCTTGTAGTTGATGCAATCATAAGTTTTTTTCCCGAGCCATTCTTCCATGCGTTTCTGAAAGTAAAAAGAAGTTCATCAAAATGGAAATGAATAAGTTTAAATGGTATCACACTTCAAATTAACGAGTTTTTATTTCTCGAATACCCAACTCACCAATTAATTCTTTATAGCGCCCTATAGTATTTTTTGACAAATAAGCCAGCAGCCGTTGACGTTTTCCCAAAATTTTTCGCAAACCTCTCTGAGATGAAGAGTCCTTTTTGTGCAATTCCAAATGTGAAGTAAGTCTTCTTATTTTAGTGGTGAAACTGAATACTTGAAATTCAACAGACCCTCTGTTTTCTTCGTTTTCTTTTTGAGAAATAATCGAAATGAATGAATTTTTAACCATAAAAAAAGCCTTTGCCCCCCTTTTTTTTACAGATATGAATTTTCCTGATCAGTAATAATAATGCCATTCATGTTAATGTGGTATATACAATAATAGAATTTATGAACTCCTAATTTTCTGAAGTAAAATTAATCAATCCAATTTAAAATTGGATTTAGATAGAGGATAGAAAAGAATTGGTACATTTTCGCATCGAAGAATTTAGACCGAAAATAACGCGGGTTCTGGTGATTTATTTTCGATCTAATTGAGAAAAATTTCGCATTGGCTATTCGAATGAAATGATAGTGAAAAAGTGTATTATTCACGAATTAAAAATTCGTGGATACATCTGTATCCTTAATATACAAAAATGATTGCCATTGTTGGTATTAAACCAAGAACGATTCATACAAGCTAAATCTTCTAATCGATAATTAGGCCAAAGAAAAAGCTTTAATTTAATTAATTTCTTTTTCTCTCTATCCAGATCTTTATTATCAGCCGAAACTTGGTTGCTGTTTTTTATGTTCTTCTCATTCCAAAATACTGAATTTCTATCTACACCATTCCTACTCTTTGAATTGAAACAAATTAGAATTCTCAATTTTCTACGACATCTAAACGCTAAAATATTTTCAGGAACAGACAAATCGAAATGAGCTTTGTGCCTAGTTTCCGTTATTCTTTGATGTGGTGAACTATCTTCATAAAAATGATTCTTAGAAACATGTCCTTGTTCTTGGTATTTTTGATTAGTTTGGTGCTTACTCTTATGAAATAAGGAAATACCTATGATTTGATACATAATCAATTGTCCATCGTCGTTTCCAGGCAAATGAATGGGGTCTATAATAAATACTCCCTTTTTCATCAATTCTGTAAGAGTTAAACTCTTCTGAATCAACATTATATCCAAACTCATTTCTCTCTTTTGAATTGAGGATATAATAATTTTTCTTGGATCTATCAGTCTAAGGAGGAGACAATATACCTTGATATTATTGATCATTTTTTGATTCAAAGTATCGTCCCATCTCAATTGAAAAAGCAAATAACGGTTCAGGAAGAAATCTAGTTCTGTTTCTGTGTTACTTTTGTATTGTTTTTGCTTTTTCCCTTTTTTTATGTCTGATCTTTCATAAGTTTTTTCAATGTCTTTTTCTTGTGAAAGAATAGAGCGAGGGTATCCTCGGCCTGTGGATTCTTTTTGTTCTTTATTTCGATGATTTTGAGTCGATGGTATCAAAAAACCTCTTTTTTGCTTTTGATTGAGCTTTTTATTTTCACTACTTTTTTGATTTCTGTTCAAATTTAAAAGAAGTAATTTACTTGGTATACACCAAGGTTTCGTTTTATATGCATTATAAAGTAACACAAATTCTGGGAAGAACCAAAGTTCAAGATTCGATATGGGATGCTTTAACATTTTTGCATTCATTCCCATCCAATCAAAAAAGACTTTGTGGGAGTTTGGTGGATTGATTTCTGGAATACTAAGATAAAAAAGATCTTTTTTAGTAATTAATTGATAATTATTAGTACCAATCTCAGTATCTCGATTTCTATTAGTATCGATCGCGATCCAGGTTTCAATATCTACCCTTTGTATAAGAGAAAAATTGAGAATTTTCCAATCAAAATATTTTCTATCCGCAGTTTTTTTCATAGGGAGAATATCTACCTTTCCTAGAAAATTCTTGATAGAAATATTCCTCAGCATATCAAAAAGGGTGTCTTTATGTGTGTTATAAGAAATCTCTTGGTTCTTATTTCCTTGAAACGGAGATCTAGAAAAAAAACATTCTGTTTTATTTTCATAATCATAATTCAAAAATTTATATGATAAAAGATCATATATATAGTATTTTTTAAAATTATATTTTTTATTCGATTTATTCGCTAATGAATAGACTTCAAATTTTTGTTGTTTTTTGGAATCAATTAATTCGTTTTTTTCATATGAATGCCGTTTGCTTAAATTTTCCTTTTTCGTCATACGACAGTGGTGAACTCTATTTCGCCACTTTTCTAATATGAATCTAGACCATCTCATCTGAGATAAATCGTATTGAGTATAGTTTTTCAACCATCCTTTCCATTGATTCATTTTATAACTCGAAACTCCTAATTTCGAATGAAACATCTCTTCTATTTCAAAAGAATCCTTTATTTCAGGCTTAAGAAAAAAACGGATTCCTTGATAGTGAAGAATAGATCTTAATTTAGACGAGTTACTAACTTGGATTTTTGATAATTTGTAAAATACATATGCTTGTGACATGTAGGATAAGTCATAAAAATAATGTGAATTTTTTTGACTAATACTATAAAGTGGCTTTTTTATAGTTGAAAGAAACGGAATTGGATTTTTATTTTTTTTATTAATATTTTCTTGCTTTCTTTCATTATTGTAACTTAATTTCTCAATAATTTTTTTTATTGATTTAAGAAAAAGTTCTATATTCATTCTGGGAATATTAATGATAGATAAAAACACATATGTGTATATTCTTTCAATGAATAAGTTAAAAAAGGGTAAGAATTTAGAGATTAATCGAGCATTTCTTCTTTTTAATATTTTCCATTTTGCTAATCTTTTAACATTATAACTTGTTTTGTTAGGACTAATTTTATGTATTCTTGTAGTGATTTTTTTCTTATCTTTTCTAATTCTTTCTGTTTGATTTCGAATTTTACTTGTTCTATCAGTCAGATCCTTCATCTTTTTTTCTGTCAATGAATAATTTGACCAAGCAGTAGATTCAATTTGACTAACGGATTTTTGAATTATTTGATTGCTGATTATGGAATCTTTTTCTCCTTTATTTTTACTCGATTCATATACTTCTACTTCTCTTAATTGAAATAATGGAATTGGATTTACTTTTGAAAGTTTTTTTATTTTTTTTTTTATAAAACTAACACTTTTGATAATCCATTTTTTTGTTTCTTTTGAAGCTTTTCGAAGTGATTTTGTTTTTCTTTTGAAAACTATTAGAACTATAAAATACTTCTTTTTGAATTTTCCAATTTGTTTTTCGAATTCCTTGAAAATTGGTTTAAAAAAAGAAGGTCGCTTTCGGGGTGAACCAAAAGGAAATTCAGCTTCTATTCCCCAAACTGTTAAAAAACAAAAATCATCTTTTTCTTTTTTCTTTTTCATTAAATCTTTCTGAGAGTATCGTAGTTCCGATTTGTGCCAAGGTTTTAGATAGAAAGGAAAAAATATTTTTATCTGAATACCATCTGTCAACCAATTTTTCGGAAATTCTGTTTCTGATAATGGAACACCATTATAAGTACATTTAACATACATCTCTCTATTCCAGTCCTGTAAATCCTTAGACCATTCAGGAAGTTGCAATAGGAATATACGTCCAATATTTTTCGCGATTATCAATAAAAGGAATAGAATATATTTTCTAAAAATGGATTGAGTTACTAACATGAAACCTCTTATTACTTGCGTAAATGGTATGGTATCCCAGGCTTCTGCTATCTCTATTCGTGCTTTCTCCTTTCTTTTGTTCTCCTCGTTTTTTTCTTTTCTTTTTGTTTGCTCTTCCGTATACTCTACAATTTTGAATACTTTCCTTTTTCCTACCCAATTTTTAAAAATTTGTTTAATCAACCCGGAGATATCAAAAGAAAAAAGAGGGGATTTTTTTATTATGTTCAAAAAAAGAGGGGCATGCGCGTTTGCTTGAAACAATTTCCAAATTACTATTTTACGCCTTTGAGCTCGCAGAGAACCTTTGATTATACCGCGCCGAAAATCTGATTGTTGTGAATAGCGTATTAAAGCTACCTCGTCTGTTTGATCGGGTGTATTAATATCCTTATTAGTATTAGGATCAGTTTCTTGCTTGTTACCAGTAAAAATTACTACACGTTTCGCTTTTCTTGAGCGAATTTGATGATCTATGGGGACATCTTCTTGATGTTCTCCTGATTGTTGTTCCAAATCCGTGATTAATTTGTATGTG